TCTTATGATATATCTCAGTATCGAGGATGATACCCAAGATCTGTATTTGTTTATAAACTCTCCTGGCGGATGGGTAATACCGGGGGTGGCTCTTTATGATACTATGCAATTTGTGCAACCAGATGTACATACAATATGCATGGGAGCAGCCGCTTCAATGGGATCTTTTATCCTGGTCGGAGGAGAGATTACCAAACGTCTAGCATTCCCTCACGCTTGGCGCCAATGAGGCTTTTATTTGAGAGAAAAAAGAAGACTATGCCTTCGCCATATGAAATATGAATATTAAGTAATAATAGCATGGCACTTTGAATTCGATATAAGGAATTTTGTTTTCAAAACATTAGATTATGTATCGAGAGAGTAATATGAGAAAAAGGTATTTCCTATTTTATTATCGGAAGTCCAGTTCAGCGTCACAAACTTTTTTTCACACCAGGGGTCTCTTAACAATATTTATAGAGCGAAAAAAATAAGATTCTTTTTTCCTTAGTTTATTTGATCAAATAAAAAAGCAACTTTGGGATTGCTGAATGACAGACAAATCACAGACAAAAAAATATAATAAATATATAAAGCAACGGAGCCATCATAGTATTTTTGAATTCCTCCGAAAGGAAGGGTGGTAAGTTGATCATTTACCGACCGGGGTCTGATCGATCCTATTTTTTTATTTCTTTGATGAAAGGTAAGGGTCAATTTTATTGTAAAGCCGTATGCAATGCATAATGCCCGTACGGTTGTTCGATTCTATCTTTTTTTCTTGTTATTCTTTTATCTTTCTTTTATCTTCCCCTCATCATGCGAAATAGAGAAACCTTTTATTATCTTATATCATCAGGGTAATGATCCATCAACCTGCTGGTTCTTTTTCTGAAGTAGCAACGGGAGAATTCATCCTGGAAGTGGGAGAACTGCTGAAACTGCGTGAAACCCTGACAAGGGTTTATGTACAAAGAACGGGCAAACCCATATGGGTTGTATCCGAAGACATGGAAAGAGATATTTTTATGTCAGCAACAGAGGCCCAAGCTTATGGGATTGTTGATCTTGTAGCGGTTGAATGACAATAGCCTGTATTTCGCGTCAATTCGTGATTTGAAGTTAACCCTGCCGAGTTTAATATTCTATGACTTTTATTTACTCTTCTATTGAATCTATTGAATAAAAGTAATTCAAAATCATCCGGTTAGGATCGATCTAAACCAGCCCATTATGTATATGATTCAACATGCCAACGATTAAACAACTTATTAGAAATACAAGACAGCCAATTAGAAATGTCACAAAATCCCCCGCGCTTCGGGGATGCCCTCAGCGTCGAGGAACATGTACTAGGGTGTATGTGCGACTCGTTCAGATCATGAACTAGAACAAAGGAAAGAGAACAATGTTCGAATATCAATGATCAAATAGGATAGAAGGGAAAAACGAACTACATTTCCTATCTAAAAATAAGAAAATGAATCAGATCCCTTTTATTGTGTATGAAATTTATGGTTTCTATTGGTGTAAATCCACTCACCTCAATTCAAGATGAGAAGCAGTTCTCCATTGGTAGCAAATGGCTATCCATTAAGCGGAGGAAATCTTAGTTAACATAGACGCCTCTTGTAAGAACGGACTAACAGGGTCAGCTACCCAGCCAACCTTCATAATTAAATACCGTTACTGTATAGGTAGAGCTCGTTGTGAAAGACCTATTACTGAATAATTCATGGGTAGAGCCGAAGAATGTGAACTATACAAGTTAGCAATAACATTGATTAAATGAAGTAAAGGCTCCGGTGTATAGAGAAGACCTCACCGTTTAAGAAGTAACCATAGAAACGATGGAATCCACTATTTCTTTATCAGTGCTATTTTTTTAATACCTAGTATATATAGTACAATTTCGTATTTCGAGGTGAAATGCCTAGAAAAAATAAAAAATAGTGGTTGGGAAGGTTATAGTAGCCAAAGCCATTGGAATTTTTAGTTTATACATTGGAAAAATCCGTTTTGTTATTAATATACTAGGAAAGGGGCAAAAGAATAACTAAAAGAAAGGAAATCTATTAGTTATTCATTAAAGTTTCATTTATTCAATGACCAGAATTAGACGGGGATATATCGCTCGGAGACGTAGAACAAAAATTCGTTTATTTGCATCAAGCTTTCGGGGGGCTCATTCAAGACTTACTCGAACTATTACTCAACAAAAAATAAGAGCTTTGGTTTCGGCTCATCGGGATAGGGATAAGCAAAAAATAAATTTTCGTCGTTTGTGGATCACTCGAATAAATGCAGCAATTCGTGAAAGGGGGGTATGCTATAGTTATAGTAGATTAATAAATGATCTGTACAAGAGACAGTTGCTTCTTAATCGTAAAATACTTGCACAAATAGCTATATCAAATAGGAATTGTCTTTATATGATTTCCAATGAGATCATAAAAGAAGTAAGTTGAAAGGAATCCACCGGTTAAAGGGAGTTGCCCGGAGAATTAACTCCGGGAGG